CCTTTCCAAAAAAAATCAATACACCCAGCACTACGCTTAGATTTATTGGATTTGTTGCTAAAATATCGGTATTAAACTCAAAATTTCCAATGACTGGCCAGTGTCCCACGGAAAAAAAAGAATCGGTTATATCTTTCATATGCTCACCTCTTATAGATAGGACTAACAAAGAACAGAGTTCTTTTTTTTATCACTCCGCTCGCCCCCCTTTTTTTTGAATCAATGAAGTTCCCAATAAAATACTTAATACTTAAGAAATTTAAAAAATTGATGAAGTTGAAAGTTGAAATTAGTTCTGAGGTCCTGTGTGAATCCTTAAAAAGATACTTTGTTTAAATTCTTCCTAATTTCTAATATAGAAATAAAATATCAATACAAAGGAAAAGAGAAAAGGAAAAAAAAAATAAGATTTTTCTAAACTCAGAACAAAAGGGAAGAAAGCGAGTGGATCTATAAATTCCTTATCCTTAAATAAGTCCTTCCCGGAGTATTGTTTCGACAAATAAATGTTAGGAGTAAAGAGTTCATATAATTTGAAGAAAGAAAAGGTAAATCCGAATCAATAAAATAATAAAAAGGATAGGTACTTTTCTTTTACATTTTTATTCTACAATGAAATTTAACATTAAACAAAAGGATTTGCAAATAAAAGAGCTAATGCCACAACTAGTCCATAAATTGTTAAAGCTTCCATAAAAGCCAGACTAAGCAATAAAGTACCTCGTATTTTACCCTCTGCTTCTGGTTGTCTCGCAATACCTTCTACAGCCTGGCCCGCAGCAGTACCTTGACCAACCCCAGGTCCAATAGAAGCAAGCCCTACAGCTAATCCAGCAGCAATAACAGAAGCAGCAGAAATAAGTGGATTCATGGTAAGTTCCTCAAAAAAAAAAATAAAGAAATGGTTAATGATACAACCAACAAAGAAATTAGTACTTATATCTTTATACTTCTACTTTGACTATTTACTTTTTACTTTACTACTCTATTCTTTCATTCAATTCACAATTACAGACAAAATAGAAATAGAACTCATATTGCAATTTATATAAATTGATCTAAATGGAGTGGGATAGAAAAAAGAATTCCTATCTAACTAGTAAAGAACATATACCCTTTTTTCTTTCATAACGTAAATCATCTGCAATTTTTTCTATTAAATTTTATTTTGAAACCAGTCTTCGAAATATATACAAGGATTTATACTCATAGGCATTAAATATATAAATATATAATATATGTAGTAAGACCTATTTTTCTTCCAAATTATCTAATAGAAAATATATCTTACTTTATATATCAGCCATTAATATATCTAGCTATTTGGTAAGCTATTTACATTTTATTTTACAACCATGTAAATTATATTTAACCACAAATTGCTTGAATTGGGATAAGCTTCAAAAAATACTTTTTCAAAATTATAAAGTAGTCAATGATGACCCTCCATGGATTCGCCTATATAAGCCGCAGCCAAAGTTGCAAAAATAAGAGCTTGAATACCACTTGTAAATAATCCAAGAAACATGACAGGTATAGGAACTACTAAAGGCACTAAAGAAACAAGAACAACAACTACTAATTCATCAGCCAATATATTCCCAAAAAGTCGAAAACTAAGAGATAAAGGTTTTGTAAAATCTTCTAGGATATTAATTGGTAAAAGTATTGGAGTTGGTTGAATGTATTTCCCGAAATATCCCAATCCTTTTTTGCTAAGACCCGCATAGAAATATGCCACTGACGTGGGTAAAGCTAAAGCAACAGTAGTATTTATATCATTCGTAGGCGCAGCTAACTCCCCATGAGGTAACTTTATGATTTTCCAAGGTAAAAGAGCACCTGACCAGTTAGAAACAAAAATAAATAGGAACATTGTTCCAATAAATGGAACCCAAGGTCCATACTCCTCTCCAATCTGAGTTTTGCTCAAATCTCGAATAAATTCAAGAACATATTCGAAGAAATTCTGACCGTTGGTCGGAATGGTTTGTGGATTCCGAATAGCTATGATGACTGAACCTAATAAGATAGCAATTACAACCCAAGAAGTGATAAGTACTTGGGCATGAATTTGTAAACCTCCTATTTGCCAATAGAAATGTTGCCCTACTTCTACGCCTGATATATCGTATAACCCTTTAAGTGTTTTAACGGAACATGGTATAAAATTCATATTATTCTCTCACAGAAATCAAACTAAAAAAATACCAATCATTTGATCTTTTTTCTTCAATATTCAAAACATAGTTTAAACTCCAAAGATGCAAACCAAAATAGTAAAAATCAAAGAAAGTTAACCAAGAATGAACTATTCATAGTCTTCATTAAAAGAAAATCAACCCTTTTTTATATAACTAGAACGACCCTCACAAATTGCAGATACTAATTTGGTAAGAATAAATCGAATTGATGCTATAGCATCATCGTTGGACGGAATAGAAATATCTGCAAGATCTGGGTCACAATTTGTATCAATTAAACAAATCGTCGGAATACCCAAAATGACACATTCTTGAAGAACCATATATTCTTCTTGCTGATCAACGATAATTACAATATCAGGCAATCCTGCCATATATTTAATCCCACCCAGATATGTTTGCAAAGTAGATAACTTTCTCTTCAACATTGCTGCATCTCCTTTAGGGAGATGATTGAGTTTCCCCATCATTTTTTCTGCTCTTAAGTCCCTGAACTTCTGAAGTCTTGTTTCTGTAGTAGACCAATTCGTTAACATACCCCCAAGCCATTTTTTATTAACATAATGACATCGAGCCCTTATTGCTGCTGATGCTACTAAATCCGATGCTTTCTTTTTGGTGCCAACGATTAAGAATTTTTTTCCCCTACTTGCTGCATCAAAAACTAAATCGCAGGCTTCTGATAAAAAACGAGCAGTTATAGTAAGATTTGTAATATGAATACCTTTACGCTTTGCAGATATGTAAGGAGCCATTCGAGGATTCCATTTCCTAGTACCATGACCAAAATGAACTCCTGCTTCCATCATTTCTTCCAAATTAATGTTCCAATATCGTCTTTCCATTTTCTCACACTTTCTCTTTGGAAAAAAAACAAAGAGATTCAGTACCCTGTGAAATAAATAATTGTTCCGACGGAACCTTCTACCAGGATTGACCATTGATCTACGACCCAAACCGTCAATTTCATTTCATTCTTTTTTTTTTTTTCATTTATTACCAAATTCATAATTTCCATAACTGGACCAGAAAGTTCAAGTAAAAAAAAAAGGAACCTCTTGTTAGGAATTACTAAATTACATTACATATACGTAAATGATTGGTCTGATGTCTCATAGAAATCGTTTGGGGTGCAAGAACAAAATAATTCTCTATGGTGTAACAAAATATCTCTCATTTCCAACTCAAATAGATTCTTACTTTTTATTTTCAAATTAATGTTTTTATCTTGCTTTGAACGATGTACTAATTTTTTGAATCCGGTACCAACCGGTATAATCCCTCCCAGAACAACGTTCTCTTTCAGGCCTTTCAACCAATCAATACGACCTCGTAGAGCAGCTTTTGCTAAAACTCGAGCAGTTTCTTGAAAACTGGCTTCGGATATAAAACTTTGAGTATTAAGAGATGACTTTGTTATTCCCAATAAAATTGCCCGATAACAGATTGCTTCGTTTAAAATACGCCCTGCTCGCTCTGCTCGCAACAATCCTATTAATTCTCCAGGTGAAAAAACATTAGACATTCCATCTTCTGAAACCAACACTTTTGATGTTACTTGACGTACAATAATCTCTATATGTCTATTATGAATCTGTACCCCCTGGGATTGATAAACCTTTTGGATCTTCTTAACCAAAGAGATACGACTTTGGGCTATGGTTAGTTCAGCTCCAATTAAGAATCCCCAGGGAATCCCAAGCACCCTTCGGATACGTTCGTCCCAACCTTCAATTCTCCTTTCAAGGTTTATTGATATTGAATCAATTGAACGAACTTCTAATATTTGTTCCACTTTTGGAAGACCTTGCGTTATGTCACCTGATCTCGATTTTTCATATATAAATGTAATTATTCTATCTCCTTCATAAAAGAGTTCCCCATAATGGCCATGAACAGTTGCTCCTGGAGTGACCAAATAGGGCTTAGCTGATCTTAAAACTAAAGAGTCAACATGAACAATGAAAATTTGACCAGATTTTTTTATGCGTGATCCGTATTTCAATAGACATACATTTTCACAAAGAAATTGTCCAAGGCTAATTAGAATCCATGCTTCTTCACAAGAATTGTAAGGGATAAAACACCAATTCAAATGGAATGAATTCCAAATGATGTTACTGCATGGATCGGAATTAGAAATCTTCCTATTTTCATCTATAAAAAAGTATTGAAATGGAAGTACTTGAAACATTTGGAAAGTATGTTTAAAATTCTCAAGTAACAAATATTTCTTTAAAAATACTTGATTAGAAGTTCTTAAATAGGAAGATAAACAAAAATTCACTATTTTAGACACAATAGTACCTAAGGGACCCAACAAATCCCTAATTGGAGTCATGGGATCCAATTCTTTTGTCGCGTTCTTATATCTCCAAGTATTGAAGGAATCCATTTGAGAACAATTAGATGATGACAAAATTAGGAAAGATTTACATTCTTTTTTTTGATTCAACAATGTACCAAGAGTTCCCTTATCTTGGGGAAATGATTGAATCTTCGCCTTGGAATTAAAAGGATTTATATAGATACGATCTAATTTATTATTGGAAATCAATCCCGAACCTGCCATATCATACCTTTTTACGGTATAAGAAATAGTGGACTTTACTAACTCAATTCGGATGAAATCACGAAGCAGATCATTTGCCTTTATTTTAACAAAAGAAGCATGAATCTCTTCTTCTTCTATAGAACCCTTTTTTTCTTGGTCCCAATTCAATACTAAGCAAGTCCGAACTAATTGAATACTTTTATGAGAAATTCCTCGAATTAACTTACCATTTCCATAAAGTATATAATTTACAATTCGAAGTTGGACATTATCCTTTTCCTGCAGGAGATCCTGAGAGAAAAATGTTGCTAAATTAATCCCATCAGCTATTTTATATGTGACTACGGGTCGAACCAAAACAAAATATCTTTTTTTTGTAGGTGTAATTCGTTGTACATAGAGCCAATTTTTCAATTTTTTTGATCCTTTAGAATTTTTTTTTTCTATTCCCGGTGGTATCAAAATGCCGCTGTGCCTAGATATTTTATCCATATCTCCAGGAAAATGAATATCTCCAGAAAAAATTTTAAGTTCCATACTCTTTTTTTTTCTCTCAACTCGGACTAATCCGCCTACTCGACTTCTTATATTTCTATTGAAAGCAAGTTGTGTATCTACTCCAACGATACTATTGTTCCGAACCATTATGGGCGAAGATCCGGGTAAGATATGCACTTCTTCGGGAATGAAAAAAAATTGATCTACTTTCATTTCCATTTGGTATTTTGGACTAAATTCTTTTGCTCCTCGATACTCAATAAAATCCTCTTTTTTTACCATTGAATCTACTTCGACAATCCCATATTTAGTAATTCCCGAACTGCTTTCTCTGTATCGCGGATCATCAAAATAAGCAAGAATACTATTTCTACGTAAAATACCATTTATAGGTATTTTCAGCAAAATACCAAAACAGGATATTCGTTTTTTTTCTCGTTCTTGATCATATTGTAAGGGAATCACAAATCGATTTCTTCGCTTTTTCGCCAAGGAATCATAGGAATTTGCTTGACGAATAGAAGTAGAAGGATCTATGAAATTCCAATGATCATTAGATATGATTTTAGAAGGTTTTGAATAGTTAAGAATTTTACTATCTTTTTTACCAAAAGTATCCAACAATTTCTGTCTTACTTTATCATTAGTCAGTGAGAGATCAAAGATATATCTTTCCTCGATAGAACAAAAATTTGCATTCATTTGATCTTGATCTTTGTGGAGTGAAAAAGACACTGTATTGGATTTGCATATACCTCCTGCTAATATCCATAAATGACTTGTTTTTGGTAATATATGAACATTACTATATGGATATTCGGGCACATGATAGCCATCAGTACTCCAGTGCATTTCGCCTTCCGACTCAGAATAAATATGTTTTTGAACCCTCTCTTTAAAATAAAAAGTGGACGTTCCGGCACGAATCTCGGCAATCACTTGTTCTGATTCTACATATTGATTATTTTGAACTAAAATCAAACTCTTTGTTGGAATATTCACATTATGTAGAATATCTCGACTCTCAATAGTTACATACAAGTCTATAAAACATATAAAAGCAGGATGCCCGTGACGGGTACGTATGGGATAAACCAAATTCTCATCAAATTTTATTTTTCCATTAGAGGGAGCTCGTACATATTCGGCAGTACCACCTGTGAATACTCCGCCAGTATGAAAAGTTCTTAATGTTAGTTGAGTCCCCGGTTCCCCAATTGATTGACCCGCAATAATGCCTACGGCTTCTCCCAACTCGACCAGGTCACCATGAGTAGGGCTCCGGCCATAACACAATTGACAGATCCAAGATGTACTCCTACAAGTAAAAGGGGTTCGAATATATATTGGGTGTGCTCGAAAGGTTATGAATCGATTGACAAGTCCAATTCCAATATCTTTATTTCGAGTGGCAATGCATCGTAAACCTATATATATATCGTCTGTTAATACACGACCAATTAGTGTTTGGACAAAAATCTTTTCCGACATATTATTTTGAGGACTTACGGAAATACCTCGGATAGTACCACAATCCGTTCTACGTACAAGAATGTGTTGAACTACTTCAACAAGTCTACGCGTGAGGTATCCAGCATCTGATGTTCGTACAGCAGTATCTACAACTCCTTTACGGGCTCCATAGCAAGAAATTATATATTCTGTCAAAGAAAGCCCTTCCCTTAAATTGCTTTGAATAGGTAAATCAATCATTTGTCCTTGAGGATCCGACATTAATCCTCTCATACCTACTAATTGATGTACTTGAGATGCATTTCCTCTAGCCCCCGAAAAGGACATTAGATAAACTGGATTAGAGGGATCAGTCATCCGAAAATTAGGATTCATTTCTTGTCTCAAATATTCACTTGTAGCATACCATATTTCAATGGATTGACGTAATTTTTCTACCACGTGTACATTTCCATAATGATGGTTTTTCTCTAAAAGAAAACTTTGTTGTTCAGCGTCTTGAACTAACCATCCCTTAGAAGGTATTGTTAAAAGATCATCAATTCCTAATGAAATAGATGTAGTGGTGGCTCGCTGGAAACCCAAAGTCTTCACTTGATCCAGGATATGTGATGTATATGCCATTCCGAAATGATCTATTAATCTGCTAATAAGTTGTTTCATAGCAGTTCCATCTATCGCCTTATTGTGAAAGACCAGATCGGTCCGTTCTGCCATAAGGACCTCCATCTTCTACTGAGTAAGATTCCACAATGAGCCTGGGTCAGTGAT